ATTTTACATTTTCATGAACGCGATCTAGCTCGAAGCCTCATCAGAATTGTGGATAAAACTCCTGCTTTAATATCGACTAATAATCTTAAGGATGAGTTAATAAGCCTATCTAAGATAGTGTCAAGATGCGCTGCCTTCCATTATAAGAAATTCTCCTCATATCCTGAGTCCGATAAGTGGAACGCCCGTTCGCTTTTCGAGCGATCTAATAAATTTGATTTTAGGAATCTATATGAATATGAGACTACTACACATAAAGAATTCATTAAAAAGGCAGCTTTGGGAGCTAAAAATCCCTTTCAGTACTTATCCTTAGTACAGGCATTTATGTATAGTTTCCTCTCTCCTAGGAGAGAAGATGGCATTTTACTCTTAAAAAAATATCCAATTACGCAGGATGCTTCTGCGAGTGCATATCAAATCATGAGTTATTTTCTCTTGGATAAAACCATGGCTGCGAGAACCAACCTTATACCTACAAATGATGTCCCACCACTCATCCAGGATATCTATGAATTCTTCAGGGTTGAGCTCCTCTCATTCCTTAAAAAGGAGTTAGATATAAATGTTTATACCCGCATAGAGACTTTCTTTACTCGTAAGCTTGTTAAGAGTCTTTATATGCCACTCATTTATGGTAAAACTTTAATGAGTACAAATGATGATATCAAAGCTGTGCTTTCTCAGTATATGACTTACAAGGAATGCTTTAATATTACCCGTCTGTGCTTTAAATTCTGGACAACTCAATATAGACATATGGATTGCCTGATCCACTTAATCCGTATTATAGGTTGGTTTGCTTCAACCTGTGAAAGAGCCGTTCTCTATAATACTGATTATTTTACTACATATCAGGATTATCGGGTAATGGAAGCCCATAGTCTCTATGTTTATGATAAGAAAAGTCATAAAAGACGTAAGGTCACTCTTAGACTGTCTAGTGAGAAAAGAGATCCTAAGAAGACTGAAGTCGCTACCTTCGTCAACTTCATTCATCAAAAAGATGCTTTCATTGCAATGAGTGTAGTCCAAAAGACTATGAAAGACGACGCACCTATATACACTGTTCACGATAACTTTATCAGCAATGCATTACATGCTGACTCTCTACCTTCTGTCTATTTAAAGACTATAGAAGAGATGGGCCCACCCCTTAAAAAAGTAAATGCCTTTCTCCAGAATAATCTTTTTGTACCTGTTAAGGATAAGACTATCTATTATAATAAGAAATCAGCTTATGACGAGCTATGTAGTAGCGTAATCCCTCAGAAAACGATAGATGACTTCTTATCTTTAAATATACCCGAAAAGATTAAAAATGATAAAAGGCGTCTCAAAGTTTGGGAAAAAAATGTCTCTCGTTTAAAAACGTACTACTTAATGTACGTAAAAAACGTCACTGGTGGGACTTCTCAGTGGAAAGACCATCAAAAAGAGTGGAAGAAATTCGTAAGCCAACTGAGTGGAGAGTATTGCCTACACTTATGATGATGAATAAAATATATAATTATACAATGAATAAATCATATTGTACAACAGCTCGTTATGACGTATTGGATCCATTGTATGAAGTAATCGATCAAACCAGCGTTCAGCACCCTCACCCTGGCTTAATCCTTCCATTCCGTACCTACCGTGAACCCTATCCACTTTTTGTACATAAAATGCTTCATTCTCTTAGTACGATGGATCTATTAATCCGGTACGCTTACCCTTATGTAGTAGGTTATGCAAAGTTCACTATATTTTTGACTATTAAGTGCCCTGATAAGGGTTCTTTATCATTTCCTTTAGACAAGGCAATTCCATTGACATTGGAAAATGATGAATTAATTCCTAAGAGTGAGATATTAGCTCATATAATGGAGCGCTTTAGGGTCTTTAGCGAACGCTACGATGCTGCTACTGTTGTTAATCAAATGACGCTGCGTGTCTACACAGTAGGGAAAAAATCCCTTAATATTCATTCTATCTCCATAGATGTTATCAAAGATGAGTTAAAGTCATTACTTCATCATTTTGATTCAAGCACTTCTATTAAAGAGATGACTGCTAAAAAGATAAGAAATCGCTATAAAAAATATGCTGAAAGCCATATCACATCAGTGAAATCCACTTCTACAAAGCTCCAACCCTTCCTGGTAGCTGATACGGAGACTATATTTATCAATAATATTCATATGCCTTATGCTGCAGGTCTCATGATGGTTCATCCCGGTGATACCCTCTCTACAAAGAGTTACTCTGCTTACTTCAGCGAGGATTACTCTAAATCTCTTTTTGATAGCTTTGAAAAAAGAAGTAGTCAGTTACTGAGTGACTTTATAATAAGAATAAGTTACCTGATTAAACAAAATCCTTCGATTAAAACAGTATACTTTCATAACTTCGGACGATTCGATGGGATTTTCATCCTTAAACATATAGCATTACATCACACTAAATACAAGCTCAAACCTCTTATGCGGAATAAGATGTTATATGAATTATCTATATATGATGGTGATAGGAAGCTATTTTCCTTCCGAGACTCTTTGCATCTCCTTCCAGGATCGTTAGATAACCTAGCTAAGAGTCTCTGCCCTGAATTAGGTTCTAAAGGTTCTATCGACTATGATAGTGTAAGACTAGAAAATCTAGTAGATTTGAAAAGAAATTTGTTAGACTATATGAAGCAGGACATTATTCTACTCGGGGGTGTAATGCAGAAAGCTCAAAGCTTATATTATGAACTCTACAATGTAGATATAGTTAGTAAAATTACTTGTTCCTCACTTGCACTAACGATCTTTCGAATGAAGTATTACGATGCGGAAAAGAAGCCTATCCACATTCCGAATAAAAATGCTGATAGCTTCATTCGTAGTGGTTATTATGGTGGTCATGCCGACGCATACAAGAAATATGGTGAAAACCTTTACTACTATGATGTAAACTCTCTCTATCCTTTTATCATGAAGGAATATTCAATTCCGGGGGGTAAGCCTGTGTGGCATGGTAATCTGGGTGATAGGGATATAGATAGCCTCTTTGGCTTTATTGAGGCCTATGTGAATTGTCCTAAAACGATTAATCATCCATTCCTTCCCTATCGAGGTAAAGATGGGATTCTTATATTCCCAACAGGGGAGTTTATTGGGGTATATTATAGCGAGGAATTAAAGTATGCTCAAAAACTAGGCTATCAGGTAATACCTATTTCAGGCTACCTCTTTGAAGAGATGGAAAGTCCTTTCAAGGGATATGTTAGCTCGCTCTATTCGAGTAGATTACAGGCTAAGAAAGAAGGTAATGTTGCTATGTCCTATGTGTATAAGATACTGATGAATTCCCTATACGGTAGGTTTGGTATTAACCCTCAAAGCACTAAAACGGAGATCTGCGATAGCACGCGGTATAAGTCTTTGTTAAAAGAATCATCCTTTATAGACAGTTATATGATTCGGGAAAACCTACACATGGTATTGTATCATACAAATAATAGGAACGATGATATCACTCTTTGGGATCCGCCTCAAAACACCGCTGTTCAAATATCTGCTGCTATCACAGCAAATGCAAGGATATATATGTATAAATATATCTCAAGAGATGACTGCTATTACACTGATACAGACTCAATCTTCTTAGGAAATCCTCTGAATTCAGATGAAATCTCTAAAGATGTATTAGGAAAGTTTAAGTTAGAAGATAAGATAAAGAAAGGATTCTTTTTAGCCGCTAAAGCCTATGCCTACGCCACATATGATGAAAACAATGTGATTAAATTCAAAGGACCTGCTAAAGACTTAGTCAATCTAGATTGGTTTAAGGAGCAGTACGAACAACCATCACGTAGGATAGAGGTATCAGTCAAAAGCAAATTCCGCATTAATTGGGAAAAACAGGAAATCTTTGAGAAAGAGACTCTTTATAGTTTGGGAATTAAAGAAAACACTAAAAGGAGGAATCTACCATCAGGTGATACTAAACCAATTCATGTCAATGAGTTGACAGCCCTAAATTACGCTCCTAAACATATGATCAAATCACTGATTAAAAGGTTAAATCAAATAGATAATCAAAAATATACATTAGAGAATGAAATGAACGAAAGAGAAAAGGAAAAGGGATCTACGAGAGAAGAATGGAAAGAAGAAGTCAAAGCTAAACAACCTAAACTATATGACCATAAACCAAGGAAGAAAAAGAAAAGAAAGAAACCATTCCAAGGCAACAAACCTACAGGTAAACCACCGCCTTAATGGATGCTATTCCGATACTTCTGGGAAGGAGCTGTCAACATAGCCTCTTATACTAGGTCTGAAGATGGCGATCGGGAGAGAGATGATCCCTATTCGTCTTCTTAGGACGTCGGACTAGAGTCAATCTATATTCACTATATAAAGAAAATAGAGTCCGCTTCTTCTCTTCCGAGAAGGCAAGAACTCCCGTACGGCTTATTGATTCAATTCGAATCTCGTAATGAACAGCTCAGGAACTGACGAACTAACTCTCCGCTTCCACCTTCGAGTAGAGCCCCGGCTTTGATTCTTGCTTATCTATCTATTTATCCCGCCACTCTTCGGAGCAGCGCCCATTCCCTCCTCATAGCTGCGCCTTCTATTGAAGCTTTTCATCCTCCTCTTTGTTGAAGTGCACCGATTTTAGGCAAGTAGACGACTTTCCGCCATTGCATTCCAAAGTAATGAGATCAGTAGCAGACTCAAAAGAAAGCTCTTTTCCATTTTGTCTTGGTGCCGCAGGAGATCCTGAAGAAGAGCAGACCTATAACTATAGCTAGAGAAGGCTTTTGGTCTCTCGCCTTGTTGTAATCCTTTTCAGTTCCTACCTATCCCGATATCCCGCTTCTTGTAAGAAAGAGAAGTCAACTCATGCTTTTTCGAAGCTCGGCTTACAGACTAAAATAATCAAGAAAAATGGGTTCACTTTCGGGTATAGGGCGTCTAATCCATTCTCCTACCGGACCTTCAACGAATAAGTAAACAGGTGCCCATTCCCTTCTTTATGTTTACGAAAGTAGGCTTGGCTATGAAAAGCATCTAGAAAGAGGAAGGTTACGCCTATTTTCACGGCTGCTGAGCTCGTCAAGATATCCCCTTTCGCAATGCTCTGACTTCTTTCTTTGGAATGATTCTAGTCACTGGAATTTTCTATTAAGAGTGCTAATAAATATGTTGATAGAGTGAGGCTTGGAGCATGTCATCAACCTCCCTGGTCATCCCAGACATAAGTGGAGTGATTTGTCGATTGAACTGAGCTACTGAGTGCACCCAAAAGTCTACGGACCTTACCTTCACCAATCCAAGATGAACCTACAGGCAAGGAGCGGGAAAGCAGCAAGCTAAGTGGAGCGACCGGCGGAGTAGCTAACCGCCCTTATCCCGCAGCTTCTTCTCTTCCTCTTCGAGCATTTAAATATTCCTCGACGTGCCAAAGAAAGAAAATAATAGTAGAAAGGACTGGTTTATTGAAGAGTCGAAGAATTTCAGGCCGGTGGAAGCCCGCGTACAAAACCAGCTACACCGGCTCTGTTGAACGGCAAGCTGTTGAGGATGTGGAGTCCCCGTCTTCTTCTTCCTAAGTTTGGGTTACATAAAATCTTTAAAGAGCTGGTCCTTTGAAACCAATTAAATACATTCTATGGCTTCAAATCTTCGTCTGAGAAAGACCTATAGCGACCTCTCGGCGACGTTTTCTCTCTACTGACTTTCACTGCTTGGCTAAGCCCCCGAAGTCAAGGGCCTTTCTATAGTACCAGCGGCATATCCAAAGCTGGCGACTGTACCGGTTGATCGGGGAGAGGCGGAAAAGTCTTCTCTCGTAACAAGGCTTCCATCATCCACTGACATAGGTATCTATATCACTCGGTCTAAAGATAAAAATCTATCTTGTAAGTAACGAAATGAGAAGGAACAGCTCTATGCCCTGCCCCTACTTCCCCGTCTGAACGAAGATCGGATTTTATATCCTCTAGCGGAGCTATTTGTACATCCACAGGAGTCTCTCGCTTAGCTTTCGCCCCTTAGTCTTCTATAGGTGTTTCAGAATCTTCAGTTAATGTATGGTAATGTAGTAAAAAACTTCCAACCCCCTTTTTGGGGAGGATGCGAAAGAAAATCCCTTCAACCTAGTTTGGCAAGAGATGTATTATCATAAAGACAATCTACATTGGGGTCCTAACCAAGCGCAGCCGAGCAAGCCCTTTCGGCATAGATAATAGATAGATCCAATCCAGAATCCTCAACAGCAGGCGGAAAGTCCGATCGGCGAAGCAATGACGGAAGCTCCGTTAGATGCAACAGCCCGAAAGAGCTTAGAGTAAGCCTACCTATTTCTAGTTCTTTATGAGTCCTCGACCTATCGCCAAGCAGAGGTCGGATCTGAGGTAGATGGAAAACTGGCAGTGGATGTAAGGGAGGAGGGAGACAAGGAGATTCACAACTCTTAGCCTGGTAAAGGGTGCGAGCTAGCGGACTGGTACTTTCTATGATCCGCTTATTTCAAAGTTTGAAGCCATATATAGTATAGAAAGTCATCCGCTGCCTTAGAAGACACCGAGGCATTAATTCTCTATTGACCCCCAGCACACTTTCTATATCTTTCTTATCATCCTTAGCTTCTTAGGAGTTGTTAACTCATTTAAGCTTGGGATAACTTCCCATTCTTAACAACCTAAGCTTAGGCGGAAGGAAGAGAATGTATTAGTGGAAACAGGCTTAAATCCAAGGGTTATTCCAAGAAAAGAAAATAAGGAGTGGCTCGTGTCAGGAAGGCCTTTGCCGAAAGCAGGATTTATTGGATCTTGGACTTTGCTTCCTATATTTCACTGTTGATGGAACTGCCGAAGCTCTTTTCTTACCGGGCGTGCAATCCACTTGCTAACCGACTCAAGTGTAGCGGACGTTTTCCTTATGATATCCGCGCATCACCGAGCACTTTACCCTACTCCTAACAAGCATCCAATTTATCTTCTCGTTTGAGATGTTACAAATAATGTCTATTTTAGATCTTTTTACTGGCAGAGAAATTAAAGTTTTTGGCTAATTGAATCCCCACGTTACGGACCTTTTCTTCATGGAGAGTGGAGACAGCTCTTCCTTCTATTCCCCGTTCTCGATAGAGAGATGAGGGAAGGCAGCTCGACCGATGCATCTATTGATGTAACACTCTTGTTGCATGGTACGGGCGTTCTGGTCAGAGAATAAGCGTATAAAGAAGAGTTGCTTCTCTATTTCAACTGGACTTGAAAGCAAAAGGTGATCCGCGAAATCTTCAATACTTCTTCTCTGATTTTCGGCCAGTAATAACCCCTTTCATATTTGATTGCATAAGGCATTCATTGGAGTTTCCACTAATGCACCAAGGTAGGTTCGAAAGAGACTATGGATGAATCTGAGCTCATTCTATAGGTCTTGCTTGTGATAAACTGATCCATTGACCCTTTCTTTTTCTCCGTTTGGGTCTATTACCAGGCTTGGACAAAATATACCAAAAGGTGATGTTTGATAGACAGACCTCTTTTCGCTTCCGTTACAACCGGAGGTCTTCCGCTTTAGTTGTGTCGCAGCATATACTTCCCCGCCGTAAAACAAGAAAATAAGTGCACTTCCTAACGATTCGAATCAGGTTTTTCTTCCTATTGTTATAGATAGAGATTCAAGTGCGTAAAAGACCTCTTCAAGAGAAGACCCTAAGTAGCTGGATTCTCTCAGAAGCTATTTACGCGCTTTCAGACCTTCAGATCCTTCGCCATAGAATCAATCTATCGGTCTGGGTCCTACCTTGAAATAAGTAGTTTTCTCGCTAACGCTAGGAGCCCACCCATTAACAAGCAAGAAAGCCGAAAGAAGAAGATCCGGTCCATCATCAACTCAGAGGACGAGAGACTATGCAGAAAGCTTGAGTTTGGGTGTCCTTACGTCTCCTGATACCTATGGTAAACTCAATAAAAAAGGCCGCTGCGGGAACTGCCTTTTCTGAGGTAGTTTACCTACCGGCCTGACTGAAAGAAGTAGGATTCTTTGGTGCTGTTGAGGCTTTCCTTGGCCTGTTGGCCATGAGGTGAACAACGAAGAAGCACATCATACGGCTCAGGTAAGCGATGAGCAAGCACAAGATATTATGAACTTACCAAGGTGATTCAGAACCACATTATGGACTGGTTCAGGCCAGTCAATAGAAGATTCAAAAGAGGCTAGGGAAGAGGGTGAGAGGAAGATAAGAGAGACCATCTGCCGTAGCAGTTCATATAGTGGCATAGGCCCTTACAGATCCTGGTGTCAGACCCTTTGAACGTCTTGCTCTTGAGTGAGTTGCCTTTTCTTTTCCTTTTTGGTCCGTTTTCAATCCAGTGGCAGTTGTTGACTAAGTAAACTATGCCTAAGGCTTTGACTTCAACTCCTTCGCATACATAACCAGGAGTAGCCCATCTATTCATAAGTGAAAATTCCTTGTCTTTCGCTCAATCTCAACTGAGTGCTATCTATTAGGAAAAGTTAGGAGAATAGTCTCCGTCTTCCTTTCTTCTCTTCCCGGGCTAGTTCTCATATTAGTAGGTAATGGGAAGGAGTATAGGATTGGGGAAGAAACTCCTTCTTCAACGATTGGCTTGCCTAGTCCGATATGAGCTAGGTGAGAATAGTTCTCGTCCGCCTACACCAGTCCTTGGGTTGGGCTTGGCCCAAGATCTTCTTTCTATATAATTCCCAAGTGGGAGCAAGAGTAGTTTGAAGCTTTGCTCTCTCCCATCTGCTTTCTCGCTAGTAGAATAGCTAAGCTAAGTCTAGGTGCTTGAGTAAGATCTACTAGTATTGTGGCTTGGTTTACCTACCTCCTTCTCGCCCACTTATTTCTTGCTTCTGAGGACGATCTAAGATCTACTGTTGGAATGGGCCTTTCTTGCTTGTCTTTCCTTTCTTCCATGCCTTTTGCTTGCCCTCGGAAGATAGACTGTTTGATTGGTGCTTGACTCGTCTCTCTCCTTCAGTATTGAGTATGGGATTGGGCATTCCCTGAGGAAGATAGATACGAGTAGCTTATTTCATACCTATTCCCCGAGGAAGATCTAATCAAATTGGGTGCTTTTATCCTTGACTTTGACTTGCTCAATAGGAATCACTAGGTGCATTTCTTCGATAGTAAGGTGATTCACTAGTTCTCAATGGGTATGTCATGAATGGATCAATAGGTCCGGGGTCAAGAATAGGAAAAAATAGGCCTCAATCGCCCAATAGGGCAGTCCGGCAACTAAAGCATTCAATCATTGTAGTTTACCTACGGACTAATACAATAGAAAAGAGAAGAGTTAAAGCAAAGGAATGGAATAACTCGACTAGCAGGAGAGGAAGATAAGTACTAAGATCAGTCCTACGGTAGCTTCTTATCCAACTCTTTATCGGAATAACTCCTTAAAAAAGTATATATATATAGATGCTTGATAGCCTAGAAGATTGGACATTGGAACTATAGAACAAAGAATGGAAATCGGATTCCCTATCAATCCGACAGAGCTACACCCTCCCTTCCTAGCTACTCTAGCATTGAGTCTAGCTTCCCCTACCCTAGCATATCGGAATATCTCCACCATATCTCCGCATCTGGGCACTACCTTTCTCATTTTTCGGTGATTCCAGACCATGAAGTCTATCCAGCAAGATCGCTCGATCTAGATTGAGTCACAGTTGGTTAAAAACTATAGGTTAAAACCCTTGTAGACCTGCTCGCGTGTACAGACGTATCAGCCTTCCCTTTATCCTTTAGAGATGCTACCTATGCCGATGAAGTCATTCCCTCTCGATGTCGATATAGTAAGGTCCCAAGACCTATAAATAAGGACCAGAGTCAACCCCAGTCACTAGTCTTTCATGGGTCTTCCGAAGGAAGAGGTGATCCTTTAGCTCAGAATTATAGCATGGTAGGGGGTTGGTTCTATTGATTCTTTTGAACCTGTTGGTTGGTATCAGCGAGCAAGTCAAGGTATAAGGTAAAGGCCGGAGTCAAGGCTAACTCAAAGTGACTAACGAAAAAGCTATGTTCGAAGACCTCTTGGGGTGAGATGGTCTCCAGAAGTCGAACTGTCGATTAAACGAAGAATTGCAACCATAGAATCCGCTTTGGCTGGTTTAGTCCTACTTTAAAAAGGCATTTAAAGGCAGGTGGGAAACTTGGAGAAGCCCGGGGGAGAGCTCTCCTTATTGGATTTCAGCTTGGTGGTTTTCGCCGATACCACGGCATTCTTTGGTTAATCAATGAGGTTGATAAATTAAGCGCTAAACCTGAGTTTAAGACTCTCCCATCTAGGGCCATTAAAAAGAAATAAGTCTTCCTAAACGGGCTCTTGCACCCCTACGTACTCTAAATAATAGAACTAAAGCAGGAAAGCGCAAGTGATATACAAGGCGGGCATAAGCAGCAGGCATGCGATCGGCGAGTGACTTCGGTGGCGACTATAGAATAGATAGGACATGGCCATCCGATGATCGATTTCGAGTTGAGCTTGTAAGCCAACAAGTGAGATTGACGCAACAACGGGGGGGTACTATTTCCAACTTCGTCTCATAATAGATCTCTGGAGAATTCGTCTAGTCTTCCTTAGGGGCTGCTTCCTCTCTTAGCCAAGCGAGCTCTGCTGCTCTGGCTTGGCCAAAAGCTCTGACTTCTTTAAGAAATAGAGCTGGAGTTGCAGCTGCTTCGACTAGGGCTACTTCCGGAGTGGCTTAGGAATACACGAGAAGGCGTGAGGCTGCAAGGAATTTAGTAGCACCGGGTCTTCCAGAGGGTAGAAGAGAGAGACGGGGAAGTTAGTGGGTACCTCGAGGAGGCGTGAGCGAGATCGCTCTTATTTAGCCGACTTCTCATCACTTGGACAATTCCTATCCTATATATACTATATGTATATATACATAGCAAGCTAACTTGGTGATCCACAGGATATGTATTCTGAAGTACTAAGCTAAGGACCTTCTTCTTCTTCCTCGTCTGGACTCGTGGCTTCTGCTAACCGACAGCCCTTTGGCGGGAACTGTCCGGGGTTGAGCGAGTGGTGGTGCAGTGCCTTTCTACTTTTCTGTATATTAGGGTTCTTAGCTTGCTCTCATCAACAGAGAGAGGGAAATAAAGGAATTGGGGGGAATCATGGGCCGATTCCGAATATGCTCTCACCGAATCCCGATATTCGTATTTAGTAGGCACCGAAATGTTAGGGAGAGAGAAGACTTTTCCACAGTAACCTCCAGAGGTGATCGATGGGGGAGGGAGACTTTCAACAAGTACTTGGTCTTTCGCGTGGCCATACCGCGCTTGTGAACGAATGCTTGACCGTGCCGCAGTTGGTTTGTGAAAGACTTTCTGCAAGCAGCTATGACAGTAGGGAAAGCAAAGGCATTGGCATGAGATCAGGATAGACGCTCGACCGAAGGCATGGTGGAACCTTTCATGGCAGAGAGAGGCCTGGCCCGTAAGCCGCCCGTGTTCGTGTTAGCTACCCGTGCACACACCAGTGAACCTGTACTGACTTTCACACTTGACGCTGCGGATTCTTATTCTAACTTCTATCAACCGTAGGTGCAAGGAAGAGAGAGAAGATTGGATTGGTTATCTTATCTCTTATCGTTAGCTTTCATTCATTTTGTAGTTGAAATCTACAATACCCTTTCCAGTGTCTGAAAGACTAATACGTAAATTAGCTATATTGATAGAAGAACCACCTTTTAAAAGAAGCTGTGTATTTGGTAAAAGAAAATTATTTATTTTCAAAATCTCATTTATTCTACCAATACAATTATGAATATCAGATTCATCTCTAAAAGGGAAAAAAAAGATATGTTGAAAGCGCACATATTGAATTGTAGGCAATTCAGCTTCAAGATCCCGATCTATATCGTCTAAAATTATGTTGAATAAAACATTATCTATCTCTTTAAGAGGAGGTATTCCTTTATTCAGTGAGTAGTCTTTACCCTCTCCACTTAAAATAGGTAAGTTGCAAAAAGACTCAATCAATCTATATAGATCCTTATTATAAGAAAGTATTGGAAAGACTTTTTCTAGTAGTCTCTCCCTAGAGATAGAATTCACGGAATTGGAGCAATTCATATATAAAAGAGATGAGAAACCATTCATCTTTTCTATTTCACTAAAGAAATGCGGCAACCATTTACTATCAGAATATGTACTATAGCAGGATTTAGAAAAATAGGAAGATTGACCTAATTCTCTAGTTAGGACTTTACCAAGACAAGAAAGGACCAAATCATCTTCAAGAGAAGCCTCAAGATCTATAAAAGGTACAAAAGAAGTTGGAGAGATGCTATTCAAGACTAACTTAAGTGGAGACAAGGTATAATTTCTTGTGAGAAGTTTCAGTTTAAGAACTTCCAAATCATTCTTAGTTAGTTCATAACTACTATCACTCTCTATTATAGAAGCATAAGCCTTGTCTATTTCATTTATTAAAGTATTCATATCACATCTATTAGTAGAATAATGAATTTGATTAAAGAGTATGAGATTTGGACAAGAAGAGTATGACATAGTATAAACTAAAGTACTTGACTTGTATATGTTGATAATCATCATGTTAGAATCCCATCCACGTTTGGAGCAATACCTAATGAGAGTAAGATGACTACAGACAAACCAAGGCTAACACTCATTAAAAGACTACCCCCAGCATTAGGGATTTGAATATCAATAAATGGTTTCTCATTCGTAAAAGCTTCAGCTATCTTAGGTAAGATATTCACTTCATTCTCAACTAGTGTTATCTTATCAAAACCAGGCTGAACATGAGTTGACGGCTGGTTGATAAAACTATCATATGAATCTATGGGATTAAACAAGAAACCATCAACTGGAATGCTGCTTTCTGCACCAGGGAGAAAACCATACCATACAGTGCACCCTATACCCAATTGAACAAGAACCAAGAATCTACCATAATACCCATTATTGAATGTAATAGCTTCAACCAAAATACGAGAAGAGATCGTCGATGCTTGATCAGTTAGACTATTATACTTGATTTGAACCATATTAGTCAGACTATCCTTAGATAGAGATAAGCCAAGATGGTTTCTAAAGTCAATTAGACTCTCAACTGCTTTAGGCAAACTCAAACTCTTTGTAAGAAAAGAAGATTGACCAGGTAAAAAACGAAAACCAAGGGTTAAAAAATAACCAGTACACTTTGTAGTAATATCACATATACTATTGGGCATATCAAGAAAAGCCGATTGAGTTCTATCTATTACAGATCGTGTCAAATCAGAATGTTGAATTTGCGTTAAAAAACGATCTAAAAGACCTTTCGTGTTAGTACATACATACACTGGAGAATTATCCATAGATAGAGATCTAGAAGAAGATGGTATATCTGTATCTGAGATTTTAAGATTAGCCATTCTTTCAGTTATAGTAAAAACATCCCAATTTTGTACAGAAGAAACAGTCCGAGAGAAAATTGAAGGTTTGAACATGGTGAAGTTTGAAATTCAATTTAAAGGTGTTTAGAATGGGATCTTATTATTCTGTACCCTTGTACTGTTTATAAAGACTTATAAGACTATATCGTACTTGACCTTTCCTCATTTTGACTTTAAGGATTTAAGGTACTTGACCTAACTTGATTAGTTAAGACTGTATCTTATCCTCATGTTGACTTTAAGGATTTTTGGTACTTGACCTAACTGGATTAGTAGTACTTGACTAGTCCTAATAAGTATCTATTCTTTCTAAGACTATATCTCTGTCATTACCTCGCCTTGAGAGGCACTCCTCCCCTGGGAATATGAACTCAATCATTCTTCTTTAATAGATAAATGATGTATATGTTCACTGCTAGTGAAAATCGTCACTATTAGCCGAGTGCATGCTGCGAGGACCAGAGATCACTGAGTTGTCTGTTTATAGGTTAAAAACAACCCTATCTTAGATAGAATAAGTAGTACAACTCCTGTATATAAGATAGACTAAGATATCTAGACAGGAGAAACAGGATTCCTTTCCTCTATAGGGTAGCAGCTATATATATATACTTTTTTTGAGGGCTTTAGTCCCTACTCTTTTTTGACCTCTACGCCCTGGAATGAAGAAAGGTTTGGAACCCTTAGAAAGGAGCATGCCGCACGTCCGGTTGTCTCTTTTCAATTCTCTGCCACCTGATAGGTGCTAAATAGCGCGACCGGTACAGAGACCTCCGCTTTCAGAGCTGGTACCGGAGAAAGCTGCCAAGCAGCAAGAAGAAGGCCAGTGAATAAATCAAGTACTCCTCTTTCAGTAGATGAGCTGATTGGAATAAGATATGCATGCTTCCTTTGTAATCATGCTTCGACCTTTTGCTTGCAAGCTTGAGGGACTATAGCTGTCATTCCAAGACTACCAGTCATTCTGATTGATCAAACGTACCTTGCCTTGAAGAAAGAACCTGGTGCCCTTTTTGCTTAGCAAAAATTTACAAAAAAGAGCATGCAAGGCACCCCCTTCACTCTATAGTCCTAGCTTACGTATTATTTACTTGAAGGGCTTAGCCCAATCCATTTGATCCTAGCAAAAGTGGAGCAGTGGTAGACCGCCCCAAGTATTTATCTGAGGCTTCTCCTCGCCCGGCACCTCGGGAATATGATGTTGACGACCGCTTCCGCGACGTAATCGACCGCGGTGTGACCCCTCCTCGCTTCCGCAGGGGCCATCTGCTCTGTTGATGGATTCTAAACCTTTGCCGGCTCGGGAACATCTTGAACACCGATCCAAAGACTCGGTCTCTGCAAAGAAGAATGCCAGTTTCACGCCCTGTGAGGGTTGGTTAAAAGGTGATTTCGAATCAATAGGTCAACAACGGATCCTGCCTCCAAGACACTATTTCATATATGGAAAGTAGCGAAATCAAGCAGGATGCCCTTACGACCATCCAGAATAGAGGATCTCTTCCCATAGAGAGTTTGCGGTATCGACGACCTGACTTCCCAGGACTGAACCGTTTCATACTGATGATCTCTCTTTGCCGTCAGCACGAGACAGAGCACGCCTTTTTACCGCCCCTGCCCGTCCAAAGAAGTCTTCCCTACCGCATAAAGACGCGGGTTCCATCTTTCTTAACAGTATTGGATAATTTCCCTACTTCATATGTATAAAGTATTCCAGGTCTTTTTCTACCCCGGAATAGATAGAGTACTCCTTTTTCCTTCTTTTTGAGCTTCCGCTACGGAGGAAGAATGTGAATCCTCCCTAGCGACGACTGTAGTACCAATTCTTCTGCGAATGTGTGAATGCCGTCTAGCTGCCACAAGTATCCGAACAGAGCCCCCGTCCCGGGAACATACGCCTTTGGACAACACCTCTATCTGCACAGTCTCTCCTTTGGAACCTCCGCTGCGAGTGAAACAGGGAAGAATGAATCCTCTATCTCTAAGGTAGACCTAAAAAGATCCTAGCTTCCTTCTGCAGATGAAGGAGGCAAACTATCAAATACTGTTATGAGAGATTGGGGTCGAAAGTCCAGCTTCTCTATGATAGATCTTTGGCTTTGGTCGGTACACAGAGGTCGTAGGAAGACCAATTTAAAATAAGATCATTGCCTGCTACGAGGTTCCTGAGGTACGGAAAGATTCCAGAAGGTGGGACAGAGAAAGTAGAAGTGGTTTTAGCTAAGTCGGAGAGGAAAGACTTTGTTGGGGTATTGTATTAGCCCTTTGGAAAGGAAATAACGAAATACGGGGTCCCGAGGTCATACCTTTTGTATTGTTACAACGGGTAGAAAAGGAGGTTCAACCCTTTCTTAATATTCATTCCGGGCGTATAGGTCAAGAATAGGATTTGAATACTTCCCCTGTTGATCAATATATCCCCTTCCATCTTCACCACCGGGCTTTATATTAAAGGAGGCAAAATCCTATGTTGGCCTACCCTTTTTGTTGAAGGGTATCCCCGTCCATTACTGAAGAAGAGAATGCTCTGCAAGAGCTAGTGGACAACTAACTAAGCCTTACTCGTTAAAGTAAGCAAGCGCTACGCCCCTACAAAGCTGTTATACCTCAGCCAATCGAGGCCTATCAAACCAAAACTTGAGCATATTCGTTTAGTGCGATGCCGCCACTGACCTTAGTGAGAATTTATCTAGCTTAAAGGATAAGACTTGCACCCGACTTCCTTTCCACTCTTTGCTCTTTTTTCCTTGACTTTCTTGATCAGGAGAATTCTTTATATTATATAGAGGCGCCTACAGCCCTCAGTGTTGCGATCACCGAGTAGTGAGATTAAAATCTTTCGATTCTGAAGATTAGGATAGTGGTTCAGGCGCGTCTATATAGATTCCATCTTCGACTTCGATCCTCTGGAATCCGTTTAGTAGAGAGACTGGTCGGTTGACTACTACTACAGAGTCTACTTCAAAGGTAGAGTCAGTACGAGTAGGCATAGGAGTTAGTTGTTTACAAGTGGTACTACTGGATTGAGTTAAGCTCTTAGTCTAATTCAATAGAGTAGTAGAGCAGATAGAGTTGCTACACCAGAGAGTAGCAATCAAGTACTTGTCTTAGACCTACGGAGTTGTACAATGGAAAGATTGGAGTGAAAGAGTTGCAATGAAAATATTCACCTTATCTAGCAATCAAGTACTTGTAGTTCACCGTAGGAGTTATACAAGAGTCGTATTGGAGCTAAAGAGTGGCTACCTATCACTCACTCAACCACCCGGTTTCGTTTCGTTCGCCTTTGGTTTTCATGTGGATGCACGCTATCGACTATTCGACAAGTCGCTTTTTTCCTGGACTCGGGCTCAATGCCCCTTCCCGAAAACAAGCAGTCAAGTCTCCCCTTGATCACCTCTGTTCCCGGCAACACCGCTTAGCCTTGCTGTTCGGTTCGCTTTCGACCACCTGGTAGCCTTCGATCTGGAACATTGAGGAACCAAGCATTCGACAGTACGGTACTGCCCGAAACCACCCAGCCCCTCTCTTAACACCTTCTCCCAAACGACTCTCTCAAATGGATGGAGTTCCACGTCTTCTGTCAATTGTACCAGGACGCATACCGGAACGAGCGCCCACGCAGACCTTTTTCCTTGAGTCTCTGATAATGAGGAGGGTGGAGCTAAGGGCTTTATAGGAGGAAGAAAGATGGATGGTAGTTGCCCAGGTCATTCTTCCACAGTCTTCCATTGATAGCCATACAGCGTAAATAAAGGTACTTTATTTTTTATTCGTAAACACCCATTTCGATGGAACTATTTGAAACTTCCCATGTGGGAAAAGTGAGAAAAAACGAAGTTCAAAGTCCTCTCCCCACCCAATAAGGGAGGCTGGTGTCTGGGCGGGGTAAGCAGCCCCGTAAGCAGAGCCTAGACGGAAGCGTAAAGATCGAGTGACAACCTTACAATGAAAGGTCAGCCAATTACTTATATTAAGTATAGTAGCGACAATCATTCATTGGCTAGCATGGGCTAAACTATGTGTATCAAAGATATATACTTCCTCGGGATGAGCTTCTAGCAGACTTCGTCCAGTCAAGCACTTAAGACATTCCCCGCTCTGTCTTCTCTAAGAGCTAGCGAAGCGCGACTCTACCTATTGAATTGCTTCTCCTCAGTTCACTTCGCTACCGTTAGGGGAATCTAAACCTTTCTCAAATCAAGTTCAAGCGGACAACTTTCCAAAAAGGGACTTATTCGACTGTCTCAACTTTAATTTCATTCGGTACAGTTTTAGCTGGAGATTCAAGATACCCGTGTGATGTGTTGGTTCCCGTCAAACCCCCGCAGCAAATTCTAAGAATCCCGGGTGTTGAACCCAACAATTCAGAGATCAGAATGGACTTGGGCCTTTCCGCGAAGACTGAAATAATGTCACCTCCAATAGACGGTGATCCGAGCAAGACCTCAATTGATGGACTACAGAAGTGTGGTCAAAAAGATCCAACCAAGAGCCAGTATACAAGATCCTATCCAGACGCTCCAAAGTTCTATTGTTTGTCCAGGTGAAGAAGGGTGATCAAGCATTCCGTCCGCACCGGCAGATCAAATACGAGATCCGAGAATGTATTGAAAGATAAGAAAAGTGATGAATCAAGTGGATGAAGAAGATCCGCTTAATCGCGAAGCGCCCGAAAGGGAAGAGTCAGTAGGCCTCCCTACCTTTGAAGTAATCTTTCCAAGTGCCTTAGCATTCCAGCACTCAAGAGGTAAGCCCGGTAGGTTAATCCATAGGGGAATGTTGCTTATCTCTTCGTCGTCGAACTGAAACCATGGTGGTATGATTTTCATCAGAAGTGGCCGTCCATAGACAAAGTATGGTCCTCCATTCAAAACCATGTCCCTGTCGGCTGCATTTTCAAACTTGAATACGAGCCCTCGCGTGTGCATAGTACTGATACTTAACCTTCCATGAATTGCAGAGTTGCAATAGTGCCTGTTTTTCCTGGAAACTTGGCTGCAAAGTAAAGTACCCAACCAAGCAAAATCCCCGTGCCATCTCCACGTCGTCTATGTCTTGGGGGAACAACTTCGTCTTCCTCGGACTCAAACACTGCAAGTTTCAGTCCGATTCCGATTGTCCTTAAACAGATTAAGCAAGGGGCCTTTGAATTGGAATTGGCTTCTTTTCTTTCTCAGGACTTTCTTCAAACACCTTGTCTGCGGTATCAGTGGACTTGCTATTTTGAGCTGTGGTGGCCATAGGAATCCACGGGAATGAGCTCAGTATCCTCCTCTCCAGATGTGCAGGAAGCACTTGGACTTGGAGAGGCAGCAAGCCCAATATCAGCTTTGTTGCCCCCAAATCCTGCTACATTCGAACCAGCCGCATCAGACGGACTGCTGTCATTTCCGCCAGAAGCTTGGGGAGCTCCATACAGACAAAAACGAACAATTACCCTCCTTCATTTTTCTATTCTATTAGTAAAGCGCTAGCGCGCTACAACTAGTATATAGCATAGCAGCCCGCGGAAAAGGCTCTAGAGCTCCTACTCCGAAGTTGGAGCAACAAGCAAGGGATTCGCTGCTCTATAGTTGAATTCACTCCTAGGCCTTAAAAGAGAGCACGCATCTTTAGCGCCGAGAGCTTTCTGTACTATTGCTCTATAAATGAACTCTTCTCTTTGGCAACAAACAATAAAACTAAAACCTTTATGAAGACAAGCATACAGACAGTGACAAAGATCCATTTCTGCTTTCATTTTATTTCCTTTGGTTGCACTTGGGCTTAAAAGCGACTTTCCAATCTTAATCTTTAGGCTATTGGTATTGCTTCAACCCACTTGGTGAAGTAGTCTGTAGCGGTGATAACAAAATGGTGACCATGACTAGAAGGGAAAGGCGGAGGTACGAAAGAGGGTTCGCTAATCGGATTTCCACTCATAGAAAGCCAGGTCTTGAAGAGCCTCAACTGCTAACAGTTCCAAATGCCCAAACAGGGAAGAAGAAGTGGTATCTGTTGATGAAATGCCATTGCCCCTCCACAGCTTCTATTCGCAGATGCGGATATTTCCGGGTGATTGAATATGACTCAAAAAAATTAGTAAGGCTCAACCTTAGCGGCCTCCTTCACTTCATGCCTTTGCTCTAGCGGAATGAATATCCATACCGGGCTTTCTTTCTTTTAGGCAGTCGAGCATCAGATCTCTTTGTTTGCTGGCCAGTTCTTAAGCATTCTCTGAGTGTTGGAAGTACGTCAGACTCCTCTCCAGGCCAAAAGAAGTGTGATCTCAATCAGGTCCTTTTATAGCCCCTTCCAGCCAAGCCAGTTGGAGTGGTACCGATCGAGTCAGGCGCATTTCTCTCAACCACGAGGGAAAGGAAATTCGCACATTGATCTCTCTCATTGATTCGGGAAAACTTCTTCTCTTGATAGAGAGGTAGCCTCGCCACAGTCAACGACTGAGGAAAGCCGGTAAAGCAGAGAAGCTGCATCTGGGGAAGCGAAGGAACACGCCAACCGGTAAAGCGTGGGAACAGAGTAGCTACAACCAACCGGTGCATGGGGAAAGTAACCGACCAGTTTCAAATCCTCTCTTTTCTTTCACCTATGCCGAAATACGGGTGTCAAGAATTGGATGGGGATGAGTCCCAACCTTCAGTCGATCAAACTGGACTTTCAACCAACTGGGTAACAGTCCCCTATTGTGTTTCAGAATTGTGTTGAAGAAAGGGCCCCGGTAGCCGGAATGCAGCCAGGTATGAATATACCGGAAGGTGGCGAGGGGAAGTAAGCCCTCCTATTCGTAGAGAAGCATAAAATCCTCATACTATCCCATCCACATAGAAGCAAGTTACGTACTAAATAGCCTGGCGCAACAGCAAGAGAGCTTCCGACATCGTGAAGCAAGTGAAGTAGGAATCTCCGCAAGTGTAGGCATAGCAAGTGAGGGCGCAGAGGAAAGTGCCAAGCCGAATCGCCCCCTGTCACCGCACCACTCAATGAATGTAGGCAAAGAGATCTCATTGAAACAAAAAGAGATTTCAACACCGACAACTTTGAATAAGTGCTCTAAGCTCTACCCCTCTTTCTTTCGGGGGGAAGTTGCTTGCGAAGTTTCCGAGGATCCCAGCAGAGGAGACGCAACATTGAGTGCCTCCTTCGTAGGAGATTGGAAAGTCTCGTCAAAGCGCTATATTTCGGCGAAGATGTTTCAAAGGGGTCGTCCACTTTACAACCAAGTAGGAGTCAATCGACCGCACATTTCGTATTAAGCAAACCAGAGGTTTCTATCAGTTTAGAGACCGGTCAAGCCAAAGTCTTAAAATCTCGAATCACGTGCTGCTTACAAGGCCTTGAACGCCCCTTTACCACCCGTGTCTGTCGAGTGGTCGTACCTCTGACGAGTAAACTGGCGATATAAAGCGTGAATTATTGCCTCCTGTAGATGTAGAAAGCCTTCTGCCAGCCCTAAGGCAAAGAAGTCGTCGAGGATACCTACAGGTTGTCATTGAAGCGACGGTTCTTTTCAATGTGGAAGATCACTATGGCCGACTTAATACCTAATTGTTATTGTTTTGGGCAAGAAATTGGATCGCTTTATTGGTCGAAAAATGCATTCCAAAAAGACGTCGAAATCTTGCATGCAATGGACCCGAAAAAAGAAAAAGATTCATTCGAGGCATATCGCACCAAGATATGGTCTCGTAAACCAAATTCTCGAAATGACGAGGAATTACATCCAGAGAATATGCTTCCCCTTTTATCTCATATAGACGGGCCCTTTTGTTGTCGTTGCCTTTGAAGGTTCCACCACATTGCTTGGTCTACCCCGCTCCCTGGGTTCCTCTACTCGGTAATTCCTCTTTCGGGAAGTGCTTCCTTGTTCTTTCGTTTCAACACCTCGAAGTCTTTGATTTACGAATTAGCCCTTTATACATTCATGTATAAAGCCATGGCCTAACCACAGGAGTTTACGCGCACCGGTGCGAAATACGGAGAAGAGAGGAGAAAGCCATTTGGCTTTTGGCTTTCGAAAAAGAAAACCAACACAAGTATCGGTGCGCGTAAACCTCCTTGTTCTAACCGGCAAAAGCCACCGCCGAAGCATCCGTTTCAGAGGAACAACTGGTAGGCAGAAAAGAGCATGAGGAGTCGACCACTGGTGGTATGATCTGAGGGTGCGAGGGAGGTGAAGTCAGCAGAGGTCAAACTAGAAGCCGGGGTCAAGATATGAAGCCTGTGAATTAGGGCTTGGGGCACCTTTTTCTATTGTGGGTTACTATGCCACCCCTTCCAAGGTTCTCTTCTGGAGCTGCTTTCTTCAGCGCCCATCCTGATTAAAGGATTTATCCACATTTGGCAATCGTGGGTAGAACCCTATCGGGCTAGTCAAGCCGCACATTCTTATAGATACCAAGGCTATTGGTTTACAATAGAACTGGTCAATTCAATGTCCGCGGTACCTGATTCTTAGGCTTTCCTTCGCCGAAGGGGGAAGGGGGCATTTCGAACTTCTTTTCTTAAGCTATAGCTATTTCAGCTGGTCCAGCCCCTCTTTTTACCGTGGCGTGGTACGCACTGCTTTACTCTATTCTGGCTTATACCACCATACTAGGGCCGACTGGGCGGTCGATCTAGCTGGAGGTCCTATTGCTTTCTTTATTGACTGGGCTTGAACGAGATGGCCATCTTTCATATGAAATGAAATAAAGACGAGAAACTTGACCTCTAGGGTGGTTTGTTATAGGGGAAAAAGTGGCCCTATGGGCAGGCATTCTTCTACGAAGCAAAAGAGCCGGTTCCCGACTGCTCTCTGTGAATTGAGGCAATTCTTTCTTCTTTAGAACCAAGGAATACTCGAACTGCCAGCCTTGAATAGGTTAAGGGGTCTGGGCATAGAAGATCAGCGGGAGCTGGGATTCCTCCATTTTATTGATTTGATTAAAGGCTACCACTACCACATAGGGTACTAATCTCATATCATGAACGAATGTGCGCACCTGTAGGAGGCGAAAGAGTCATGAGTTAGGCTTTGGTCTTGCAGAGCCTACTTTCGGACCTTCTTCTGAGGCTGCTGCCTTGGAAGGTTCAAAGGACTTCATGAAAGAGTTGTGTGACAAATATGCAATTCCAACTGCAAAGTATAAAACATTTACAGATCCGTCTGCTGCAAAAGCTTATATCAAAGACCAAGGTGCTCCCATTGTCGTAAAAGCTGACTAAGCCCAGCTAGATAGTTAGCGAACGGCCTTCAAAGGCTAGCGATGTATGTCACCGATGGGGCCTGTTGGAGGGGGAATATAAAGAGCCAGATGAATCCCCTGAAGAGGTAGGGTCGGGTAAAGTAAGAAAGGTAAGGTATGATATAAAGTTCATTTACAATGAACAAGCTAGGCTGTATGAACGAAGGATCACGTATTTCCCATTCATGAAGGCCATAGATCTTCCGATCAATCCGACCCTTCCAGCTCGACTTAGCGGCAGCTGCTCAACCTTACCTTTAGGCGTCACTCTTCTTTTTTTCTAGAAGCCGAGACTTTGTCTTGCTTGCTTTGTTGGTAGACTGAAATGACCTTTTATTTTATGATTATTATTTGATTAGTGAAAAATAGAGTTGATCACTTTTCTCTCTAACAGGGAGATTCAAATCATAAATTCGAAGGGATCCATATGAATGGGAATCAACGTGCTACCTTTTTACGCTACCATCCCTCCTGCCTAACTCTCCTAACCTCCAAGATCTACTTTGCAGTAAGTAGCACTTCGGAGTGCCTGGAAAAAAGTAGTTGATTAAACCTATCTAACCGGAAAGTAAGTATTTGGAATAAAGCCGGAACTCGTTGAGTGAAAAAGTGCGCATTCTTCCCTACCATGCCCCAGCCCGTGCCTACCCGAACTCGACTGCCTGTAGGCTGTACGGGACTGCGCCTCGACTGCACAATGTCCGAAGACCTGATACTCGCTCGGGGTAAAAGAGCTCGTTCTCATGCTGACTTCAGGCAATGTTGAGAACAACCCGGACGCCCCCATCCGAATCAGTATGTCTCGCCCCGGCTTCTTTTCTCTCTTCTCTAGCTACCTAGACTTCGTGTGCTATCTCTATATGATTGACTTTAGCTTAAGAGTCTAATTCAACTAGAAAGGAGGAGTTAGTTACTGGTAACGGAGCTAAGCTGCTATGTTGTTTACTTCGCTACTGAGTTTGAGTTGAGGTAGTAGCCGCGTAAAAGCAATGAGTTCGTTGTGCTACCTACCCCCTTGCTTAGCTCAAGAAGTACTTGTACTATCAATGAGTATTTGGAAGGTTCTTGGTGTAGTAGTTCGTTAGAAAGTGTCATAGAGTACTTGTAGCAAGGAATCTGACTTGATCTTATCCTTTGCTTTAGTCTTGCTAGTAGGGGGGAAAGAGTTGACTAGTGAACTCGTAAGCTCATTCCTTTACTGCTAGCTATGACCCCTCTTTCACTACAATACTTGGACCGATTGTCCCCTCTGCCCAGGCTTGCTGCCTCGCCAAAAGAAGAAGATCTCGGTTCGCTCCTTAGCGGGAGGATGTTTAGCTGCCATGACTTTCTATTACTTCCTCTAGTTATCTAGTGCACACCTGCCCGTCGCTTGATAGCAGATTACCTAGTTGCTAAAGACTGGGGCTTCCCTATGATTCCTTATCTTCGGGTCAAAAGAGAGGTTCCAACTCCTGGTACAAGGATGGTTAGATATAGGCTTTCATGCGCTGTAGAAAAAGAATTGCCCAAGACAGAGAAAGAAGGAGAGGAGCTCTGTCTTCTATGGGACTGATGTCTCCCGCTTAGCTTAGCCTTGTCCTTGAGGGACCTTTGCACAGAAGAAGGGATTGGTGACCTCCGCTCGGATATGATATGCCGCGTAATACCTAGGGTTTGAACGAGATTAGCCAATTGGATTATATATAATAATAGAATGAGAACCAAGCCTCATGGCATCTTTGGCTCTTCTCTTTTCAGCTTTGACATGACATTGGCACATGGATTCTAAACCTTGGGCATTGCACGAATCCCCTCTTTCGGAATAGAATAGAGCGGGCAAAGCCCTATTTCTTCTTTCATTCTCGGGTAGGAAGGCGCTCGGGGAAGGGATGAGGTTAGGGCTTTGTTTTTAACAGACACATTCTAGGATAGATTGCCAGTAAGCAAGCAGGTATCTATTAGCAGGAAGCTTAAAGCGACAAGTGAAAGGCAAGAAGAAGGGGCCTAGCCTTCGTAAGGCCGCATCTGAGAAAGAGAGTGGGGATAGGAAGGCCCTCTCTGGCCTCTTCTCCATGCTTTGAGAGTTCCTTTCTGCCAGCACTTTATCTACCCGGGAGTCACTTCAGTACCTAGGACTACTGCCCCAGGATGCCAAACATAGATTGAAAGTGTCAACGTTGACTCACAAGCGCCACCCTCACCGGGTAAATCCGGAGAAGGGCAACTGCTTTGAGTCCTAACTAAAAGTTGATAATGGTATCAAAAACTTTAGGTTCTGTAGATTCACTGGGATTACTTGGAACATATTGGGGCCCAGCATTTCTTTAACCCCGCTTTTCTCGGGCGGTAGGGGTTGTTCTCGTCGATTACACAGTATATGGTCTCCAAGGATCATCTTGATTTAGGTTTCTTCGTGCCGTATTTTGACCTTCCCCTCTTGCGAGATGGAATCCCTGCCAGATCCCTAACCCCTCGAATACAATGGAACTTGACACCCGGCAGGTCCTTGACCCTACCCCCTCTGATTAAGACTTTCGAGTGCTCCTGTAAGTTATGGCCTTCCCCTGGAACATAAGCAAAGACCACCTTCTTATTGCTCAGCCTTACTTTGACTATCTTACGTAGAGCTGAATTCGGCTTTTTCGGCGTTCTAGTTAGAACACGCAGGCATACACCTTCTTTCTGGGGACATTGGTCCAATGCTCGATTACGGTTCGTACGTCGTTTTTTTTCTCTACCGTGACGAATGAGTTGATTTCGGGTCGGTATCTTGCTGTCTCCCTTTCACCGTACTTTGTCGGGAAGGGGAGTGAAAGACGCTTTGTCCTTTCTATTTACGCAATTCCCCTTATCCTTCTCCCCCTTAATTGCAGAGCCTACTAAATAAGGCTTAAGCTTTGTCCTACGGTTTAAGACTGAATCGTCCTAAAAGCTTAATGGCCCTTGTGACCATATGATAGCCAGACCTTGATCCCTAAGATTCCAAACTTCGTAGGCGCCTGTGCGAAGGCGTAGTCTATTTTCTGGTTAAGTACGTTTAGAGAGGTTCTCCCAAACCTACGGCACTCGGTCTTAGCGATCTCTACCCCTTTGAGTCGACCCGCGCAAGAGAGTCGCATCCCCGTGATCCACCTTGGGCGATTCCTGATTATTTGGTTAAAGATGGTGCGAACGGACCTCCTCTCTTTGAGTTGGAGTACGATCTCTTGGGCAATCAGCGCAGCGCTTTGGTAAAGAGAGCCTATCTTGATGGATTCGATGGAGGCATTGGTCCTTGTTCTATTAGAGCAGATAGCTCGCATTTTCTGCACTCTCCCCAAATAGGAGTTGCCTGGCCTTCTCAGCCTTCTTCTCTTTTTCACTATCTTCTTGACCATCTTCGCTACCATCGTCTCTATGACCTTGCTCCTACCTATGAATTGAACTATCCGTTCCGTCAAGGGCGCCTTCTCCTTAGCTTGAGAATAGAGCTTCTTCCAAGATTCTCTCCATTTTATCCTACACGGTTGGGTTTGGGCTTGCCCCAACCTACAAGTCAAAGGCCGACCCCCGTCTCTTAAATAGAAAAGGGTAGCACCGAAGAAAGGAAAGAGCGGGCTAGTGCTTCTTCTTGTTTCCGCGAAAGGCCTTCTACTGACAAGGGAGTAATGCTGCGGAAAGATCTTGGCAGTCTCGCTGCCCATTGATAAGGTGAAGCTTTCTGCAAAGAATTGGATGCAAGAACGTATTCTCTGGTCTAAGCGCCTTTCCTGTTCACGAGCTCGCTTCGCCACGAAATGATTGAGAACGCGGACAGGATCGAAAGGTATTTGATGCTTCGCGTGCAAGAAGTATTGAATGAGAAAATAGTTCAAGTAAGGATAGGAGGAAGGGGGAAGAAGGCTTTCTATAGGGTCGATGGGGCCAAAAAACCTATTCTTAGGTAAAAAGAAGGAGAGAAACTTCCTTTTTCTGAAGGTCTTGTCATTTGATATCAGAAAGTCTATGCCCTTTTCTGGTAGTTCCCCCTTCCTTTGTAATGTAGAAAGCTTTCTCTTGATACGGCCTACTCGCCTTAAAGAAGTCGGCCAGATAGGGATTCCACGCCTGACCGACTCCGTCCCTCTCCTTAAGAAGCGAGCCCTCACTTCCTTTTGTTCTTCACTTGAAGGAAGACGCCCGGCTTTCCACCACGGTCTGGATTTTGTGCGTCGTTTGAGGTGCCGTGGTCGACGGGGAAGGAATAGATGAACGTCTGCCGCTTTGGGGAAGTGAAAAATCGTACACCCACCAAGACGAGAGCCAAAGCGCTTTCTAGTAGGTGGGTTGATATCCCCGAAGTAGGACTGAAAGTGGAGATCTTGATAGAAGGATTTCCCATAAAAAGAAAGAAGTGAATCCATAGTCACAGCCATAGCAAGATCCAGTAAAACCGACGGATGAAGAGCCGCTTTGTCGGTTGAAGAGAGAGCTTTTTCCGACCCTTTTCTTCCATAGACAGGCCTGACGTATACATGTAAAGGCTGATGTCCGTGGGAAGCGGAGACCCCTAACTTCCTTCTAAAGAGGAATGGGAAAAATGGACTAGTACTGGTAAGAGCATCTTCTTGGGCAAAATGCATAAAGAAGCCCTTTGGAATAGGGTTTCCCTCTTTTCCCTCTAAGGAAGAATGAAGCTTCTGCGATCAAGAGGACGACTTACGATCCTGTCTACAAGGCACGACTTCATATAGTAAAATCGAACGAAAACACACCCGCATAGGTGGATGACCTAAGAGGTATGAAACGAGCATTTTTGTGTACAGACACTGGCCTTCTGTTGGGGATCCCGAGGATAGGAATCGGGCAAAGGCATTCCCTATTGGAAGGGGGGCAGGCTCTCTCTAAGCATTTCTTTTCCACTTCGTTTTCTAGAGCTTCAGGCGCAGTACCATTTGGTTCAGTATCCGCGACTTCTCTATGCATGCATGCAGCTCCCTCGGTTGTAGCTTATCTTTATCCTGTGTATTGGTGCGTACTTGTGAACACTGGTTGGGAATACCCACCCGTGCTTGAACTTCCATCTCTGCTTTCATGCTCTCAGTCAATGGATCACTATCCCCAAAAGTAGTTGACTAACAAAGCATACTAGGATGACAAACAGGATTAAATCAAAGAAGCAAGCTACAAGAAAGCTTGCTAAGCAACGAAACCAAAAGCAAAGAAGGGTTGAATCAAGCAAACAAAAGACTTTATCTTGACTAAGAAATTGACCGCAGCTAAGCGTAGTAATCGAATCCAGGACTCACAGGAATGAATGGACTGAAATGAACAAAATCTCTTCCTCTTTCTGGTATGCGCGAAGACGGAAACCTTGTCAGAGTTCTATCTTAAAAGAAAGTGGTATCGGATGTGTCACGCAAGTGTTGGCTTAGATCGTGGAGTTCAAGTTCAGTACCAATAGGTTCTCCCATAAGCGGCGTAAGCGGACAGAGTATAGATTCTAAGGAGCACAAAAGCAGCAGGGTTCAATGCTTAGCTGGGTTGGCTGTAAAGTCCCAGGGACAGAGCGGACAGATTGAATCAGAGAGCTGGCAGACTAGTTAGGAATAGAGAAGAAGGATTGGATTGGTTATCTTATCTGATAGATAACAGAGCAACGTAGGAAAACACAGGACAGAGCTCCGCGCTTCAAAGAGTTGACTTAGCTGGAGTTGCAAGGCTTCAGTTACTAACTAGGTTGGATTGATTAGCCTACTAAGACTTCCTAACTAGATTGGTTAGGTTTAATAGAGGAGCTAGCCTAACAAAGACCAAGAATCATCATAAGAGAAGCAATGAAGAATCGATAGTGAATCGAATCCTTTTCCTTCCTGGTTCACTAAGAATCCAAACCCCTCCCGGTAAAGGAGAAGACTAACTGGATTTAATTGAATAGGATTTCTGGGTTCTCTTTCTAGGAAAAGAGATTTCATGTGCTAAAAAATCAATCATAAGGGCATCAGCATCAATGGACTCCCTTGCCTCATAGTCTAAAGTTCAGGCTTCATGGCATCCGTGTTCGGGAAGGAGAGCTGGTCAGAATCAATCAAGAGAGAAGGCTAGGTCAGATTCAATCAGGAGAGACTAGACAGGCTGGATTGGATTGGAAAGGTAAGGCAACAGCAAGAAAGCAAGAAGAGTTTGGATAGAGTTCAAGCTTGGTCATCCCCGATCTGCTTCAGCCAGACCAGATAGCACAATCGCTGCCCGAAGGACTATCATTGCTTGCTGCGAACTGTCTCCAAGATCATACATAAAGTGAAGGATGAATCAAAGCCTAGTTAACCAAGACTCTATTCCTCGCTCGGTAAGAAAGAAGCCCGGGTTAAGCTCGCCTTTTGATGATGAAAGTGAATTTTTACACTCTCCAAAATGCTGAGATCCTTTACCACTTTTCGTCGTCTCGGCTGATCAAAGGCCCCTTGTACTTTCTGAGATTGACCCCTCTAAGTGTAAGAAGAAGATGACAAAGACCTCACTCCGACAGTCCCGTACCCCACCTCCCACGGCTACAGCCAGCACCAGGATGGTGCCTATAAGGAAGGGTTTTGACGCTTCTTCTCACGAATTGGATTTGAACCAATATTCCCCTATTTTGGGCGACTTTCCCTTTAGTAGATCGTGATGGGTCTGTCGTCCTCCTTCCTCATTATAGTCCTCCTAGAATCAATAGCATTTCGTCGGAATACATCCTGTCTTTTCACCTTTGTAGTCCTATGCATAGTTAGTACTATAGCCCCAATCATGGCTACTAATAAAATCAGACTAGGAACCAAAAACCAGACGAAATAGTAGGTATAAAGTAAATTGCCCAATGTTTCCAAATTAGTCCAACTTCGTACCTTTTCGGCATAAACCGTATATCTCAGAGAGGTCGTATTTCTTTGGGTTGGTAGTAATGGAATGCTTTCATTATCTAAAATGAAGAACATTTCCCACCAAAAGATCAGTCCAATAATACCACTCACTGGTAAATAGCGCAATACTTCTTCGTGAATCTCCGCTATTTGAATATTGAACATCATAACAACGAATAGGAATGAAACGGCTATAGCTCCTATATGAACTACTGGGAAGATCATAGCGAAAAAGTCGAGACCTAAGAAAAGAAGTAAACCAGAAGTATTGCGAAAGACTGGGATGGGAAACAAAACGGAATGTACCGGATTTTTAGCACGTACAACCATCAAACCAGAGACCAAAGCAGGGCTCGACAAAACAGAAAGTATCATAGTACGTCGTCCTTCCCTGAAATGGAACCCTCATGCTAGTTCTTGCTCCAGCATGAAAGTCTATCTATTACGACCAGCGCGGTTGTTCGTATTTCATTTTCTTCTTCCCTTAGAAAGCACTCACTGAGTTACTTACGGAATCTAAAATCCCATTCTTGGCATCTATAAAATGATAAGAAAAAAAAATGTTAAGCCAATTGAGAAATTAAATTTCCTTCTTTGTTGATAGCCCAGTTCTTTGTAGAGAGATCCCACTTCTTTCGACTACATTCTACACTCTCCCAACTCTTAATAGGAATTCAAAGTGTCAAGAATCAGTCTACTCCCCGGCTTGCTTTCATGCCGCTGGGAGCAATTGGAAGAGAAAGACCAACGGCTTGCTAAGGGATGGCAGCTAATGAGCTAACGAACGAAGAAAGGTCCTGTTACTAATGCATGTATGGTTGAGTTCAATAGAGAAGTCTAGTAATTTAGTACTATAGGTATTGACTTAGTTGTTTAGTTGGACTGAGTGAACCTAGGTTGAATTCAAGTAGTGGAGTCAAGCATGCATCCCGGCATGGAAAGTAGACTGAGAGATAGGTGACGTAATATATTGACTATTTGGTGGAAGTTAGCATATTCCTTTTCGTAAATCTGGAACGGCTTTGTAAGCATTTTGAGCAGTCTCACTCTCTGCCTAAGCCACCTGATGCACTAAACCGCCTAAAGGCGGAAATGTTGGGGCCGGGCACCAGTCCCATAGGAGTAGAGGAGGGAAGTAGCAGCTGAGGTACTAGTTTTCGGATGATGCTGCACTTCAACTATAAGGGACTCTTTCTATTAAAGAAGGGCGGTAAAGGTCCTAGGTAGTTACCTTGGATAGGGGCTGGGCTAAAGCGGCATTCTGCTTCTTCAAAAGCTGAGCTGGATGGAATTAATTTATCTCGCCTCCTGACTTAGCCCATCTTTCGTCAATAGTCTATCTAGTCTCGGTGCCTCTTTCTTAAACGGAAAGGGCTTCAACAGGACAGTAAGAGTTAGGCTTGAGTTCTCAAGGAAAGGGGCGTGGCTTGCTGCAGGGAGTCGTTCAGCTTCCTCCGTGGCATGCTAGGAGGGGATTTGTGAAAGGTCACGGGGATTTTTATTAAACTTCAACGGGGATTGATTTAAGATCTTACTTCGAGAGAAGGGAATTCGTTATCCCGGGAAGCTTACTCTTGTAATACCGATCTCTTCACTGAACCAACTTGATACGATTCCAATCATAAACTGGATTTCCCTTTCCAATAAGCTCTTTCTGCTTTCCGATAAGCCAACCTTCCTATTTTCATACCTATTGGAATCACCATAAGGCTTCTCGTGCTTTCCCGGATCTCCCCAAACTGAGACTGATCAAGTGGGCTTGAGGCTTGACTATCGGTTTCCGCCGAGGACCTCGTAGACCTGCTATTCCTTCCTGCTGTCGAGTCTTCTACGGCTACTGGAGGAGCTAGAATCGGTTTACCTTATACTACGCAATTCGACTTAGTCTATTACTTCATAAGATAAGGGGTATTCATCCTGTAGCAAGAACCAAGCAAGAATAGATCAAGGAGAGAAAGGGTTGGTCTATCGAAAAGAAAGAATAGTGGGAGGGGACTTTTTAAAAAGCCATTCACGAGCTCCCTGAACTTTTTCTTGTAAATGCCACTTTCCTGCCCTTCTCTGCCGATCGGTTCAAACCAACCAAGAACTCACAGAAGGCCAGAAAAGGACCTCCTTTTGAAAGGCCTAGCTTCTCCTATGCTAATATGCCTTTTATATGCGCCCTTTACGCGGCTACGAACTCAAAGTCAAAGGACAACAGATTCTCCTGCCGACCTAGGCTCCCCCGGACGAGTACTACTAAAGAAAGAAAGAAAAGAAGGTAGACCGGTATAGAAGTCTTCTCACTCGCTCACATCCCTAAGTTCGCTACCTTTCCCTGTTCTTTGATTGCTTTCAGCTCGTCTTTGGTCAAGACGCGCATCTTCTTTAGTCTGATTCAGCTGAACTGGGGTTTGCTTTTCCCTGGGCTGTCAATCTGTAGCCCCCCGTTTCGCTTGCTCTTTCTGAGCTGGAGCTTCTTCATCGGGTTTGGTGAACATGGACCATGCTTGGATTATGCCTGCCATAATATAATCATCGTATGCCAATCTTCCTATTGATTTAAAGGAGACCGAGGGTTCTCTTTCACCGTATGTAAGGTCGTCGCATCCCGTACATCATCGGAATCAATGGCGGGGAGACATCATCCTGAGTGTGATTTGGCGCAGTAGGGTTTTCAAATCAAACCCTAGCAAAGGATTTATGGGAGACGTCGCCTGAAGGAAGAAACTGTTTGGATTGGCGGACCATCAAGAAGAAGAATCCTGTTGGCATCGGTGCCCGCTATGGCAGACTCGTCGGCGGTAGGCAAGGTATGCGAGTTGGCCGAATTAGGGTTTGGTGAAGAAGAAAGATGCTTTAGATTCATGTAAATTTCTTGCATGCAAAAGATTTTCGATGTCCTGTGATAATGGTAGTCAAATCCGGTCCCCTGGGTGTTGATGTAAGGTGCAAGTCGCCGGTGTAGGTGGCGCCGGCGCGCCGGAATTCATGTTGAGGGTTGTCAGTTTAGAGAGAATTTATAGACTGCCTCTTTGGCATCCTTCCCTACGAATCTATCAATCTCGGGAATTCCTTCCGATTGGTTAGTCCCTCACCTTTTATTCTTTCCTTTCTTTTTAGGTTAGGAAGGAGCAATTTAGACTATGGAAGTCAAGCCTGCAGAGCAGTCACAAAGAAAGAAGAGGTTGTATTCACTGGAACAAGAGTCACCTTCATCTCCTCGGGGGAGGACTCCTAAAAACTATTTTTATCTCGACCAGAGAAGAGATATGCGGGGTGACCTTATCACATCACACTATGGCTTCATTCCAATAGGGCCTATCCATATCGAAAGGATATACCATAAGCCTTTGAGGAGGGAGCTCTTAGGACTATCAATCCGATACATGGCATTAGGGAGAAAGCCTTATCTATGAACAAAGATGAGGAAGAAATAATCACCCTACCTGATCAAAGAAGCCGACCTTAGCAAACGATCCATCGATCAGTTCACAATAGAGCACTTCGCTTAAGCACTTGAACTGACAAAGCTCCTTACTTCACTTCTTATATGCTACTTCTCTTATGCTTTCCTTTTGACACCTGAACGAGAACTTTGATTATGTATTTAAGTAAACTTCGGCGGCTTTGTAGCTGCTTTCTTTGGAGGTTGAGTCGACTCCTAGACTGCTTTCCTGAGACAGTCAAGTAACTAAAGACTGGTGAAACCACTTTGTAGGGCTTCCAAGGCTTTTACCGAAATACGGCTTCCGAGGTCATACCTTTGCAACAACGCTTCTCCGGTTCAACTTTCTTTCCCTTCTAAACTCGATCATCAAATCGCTTCTACCCTTTCTATTCAATACTACCCTGGCACATAGTAAGTCCCTGTCAAGCTCCTTTAGTCTGGCAAGAACTTATACCTATTAATCAGTACAAGCTCCCTAGCTTGATCAAGTAAATGACGTATATGATGTTAGCTGAGGTTGAGCTCTCCACTACTTCTTTCCTGGCGTATCGCCTATCCTTTCCTTAGCCAACTGCTGCACTAGCCCTATCCATAATAGGCAGAAGCAGATGCACGCTATCGATCTCTGATCTCTTCTCACAATTCTATTGATCTCGGAAACACGTATCTAAGTCACTGAAGTCAAGCAAGGTAGTACTTCCCACCGATGCCTACCAAGAGCTGCAGAGCTGATCAAGCAATTCCTCAACTACTTTATCGAACTTGGGACACGTACCTCGAGGTCGAACACTAGCAAGTCTTTCTCCCTGCCTCCCGACATTCCATTAAAGCCTGCCCCCCTTTCGCCATCGGTCTAGCAATTCCCCACCGCTTTCGGTGTTGAGGAGTCGTGCGACCCTGCGGTTTCCGTGTCTCCTGTGGCCTCCTGTAATGCGGTTGATTCATCTGTGGCGCACGCAGGTGGAAAGCGAATCCTAACCCTGTCAGCATTGTCTTCCGTTGGGCTCCCTATTTGTTGAGCTTCTTCCTCTTCTGTAGTACCTAGTTGTGTTTGTGCGGCCTCCCCTTCTTCTTCCACGCATGCAACACCCCTTTCCCTTTATTTTATTGATTGAAGGGCCGGAATCCTGCGAGATCAGATCCTCATAGAGCATCTTGCGGTAGAAAGTCTCATTCTTCTTGCTTATTGAAAAAAGAAGGGACTCTGGGAGAAAGAACCACCTATAATGGGTGAAAGGATTTTGGCTTCAAGACCTAAGACGGGATACCGAGAATCAGTCCTCGAAGAGAAGGACTAAAGAGGGGAGGAGCCAACTTAAGATAGGAAGATCCTATCTCCATTTGCTAATGAGCCTCCAAACTACACATGCAAAAAAGAAAGCGATTTCATGCTAGTTGCCTTTCCGAGGTCATATCTATCACAAGGGTTCCAAAACTTTCTTTTTTCTTTTCCTATGGCGTTTGAATACTCACCCCTGAAAGTGAAATAGAGATAGAGAGAATCTATTAAGTTGGAAGGCGGAAAGAAGCACTGGCTAAGACTTTCATGGAGATGGGGCTGTTGACGCACCCGTTAGCACCGGATGAATGAGGCAAAGTGCCTGAGAAGTCACGAGGTAAGGTTTTTATCTTTCAGGGCGATAGGCATACCAGAAGTTTAGGTCATGCGCGAATGCAGAAAGGGGACAAGGAGAAGCGCTAGTCCACTAACAACTGAACCCCTCAAGCGCACGAGTAGCGAAGCCTTAACCAGATCGAGATGAGAAAGAAAGGGCAATTCTCAAGCTATACCCACACAAATGTTTAATCGAAAGCTCTGTCATCCTTCCCCATACCAGATGGAAAACAACAACCTTCATTCATATATTGATTTAGGAACCATACCTGTCACGTTGAACCATGTCTGTCAACGGTGAAAGATAGCCCTAAAGTGAGAATGAGAACCCAAGTAAAGTAATAAGAAGAAAAATTTCATTTCATATGTGATAAGGAAAAAGTTGTTCCGACTTTGTCTCGGAAACAAAGATATGGGAAAAAAAGCCTATGCCTACGCCACATATGATGCCAACAATGTGATTAAATTCAAAGGACCTGCTAAAGTTTTCCAAGTCCCTAAGGGAGAGATTGAGGAGTATAGGTTGCTATTCAATATCGGACAAGTAGCTCTCTTCCAAGACCAGGCCAAGACTCAAGACTATAAAGCAGGCAATCACTAGTTGTACAAAAGCAATAGGCCAGTCTTCATTCATACTTCCGGTTGAAAAGACTCTCTTTTTGAAGAATATCATATATAGTAATAAAGTAAGCTCCCATGTCTTCCTTGGAAAAACCAAGGTGATTTCCGACAAGTAAGTCTTGGAAGAGCGGAAAGGGAAAAGAAAGAGAAAAGAAGAAAGTATGAAAAATCTGGATCGATGGCTTTTCTCCACTAACCACAAGGATATAGGGACTCTCTATTTTATCTTCGGTGCGATTGCTGGAGTGATGGGCACATGCTTTTCAGTACTGATTCGTATGGAATTAGCACGACCCGGTGATCAAATTCTTGGTGGGAATCATCAACTTTATAATGTTTTAATAACGGCTCACGCCTTTTTAATGATCTTTTTTATGGTTATGCCAGCGATGATAGGTGGATCTGGTAATTGGTCTGTTCCGATTCTGATAGGTGCGCCTGACATGGCATTTCCACGATTAAATAATATTTCATTCTGGTTGTTGCCACCGAGTCTCTTGCTCCTATTAAGCTCAGCCTTAGTAGAAGTGGGTAGCGGAACTGGGTGGACGGTCTATCCGCCCTTAAGTGGTATTACCAGCCATTCTGGAGGAGCAGTTGATTTAGCCATTTCTAGTCTTCATCTATCTGGTGTTTCATCCATTTTAGGTTCGATCAATTTTATAACAACTATCTCCAACATGCGTGGACCTGGAATGACTATGCATAGATCACCCCTCTTTGTTTGGTCCGTTCTAGTGACAGCATTCCCACTTTTATTATCACTTCCGGTACTGGCAGGGGCAATTACCATGTTATTAACTGATCGAAACTTTAATACAACCTTTTTCGATCCTGCTGGAGGGGGAGACCCAATATTATACCAGCATCTCTTTCGGTTCTTCGGTTTTAAATGGCCCTTTTCAGATTCAAATCTGAATACGCATTGCGCTATATGCTGGGACTGTCTGCTTAATGGTACTCCTACTATGTTCATAAGTGGTTTTCTACCCCGATCTAGTAAAAATGGGGTATCTAAGACACAATCAGCAGGTAACCAACGACATAAAAGCAGTCTAGTAGGAACCTCAGAGACTACACGCGCAACAACTTCTCCTAAATCCTTCTGTGAGTGGCTAGCTGGAATTATCGATGGTGATGGAAGTATTCAAGTTAGTAAAAAAGGATATACTTCTCTTGAAATTACTATGGGACTTGAAGATCTACCACTACTACGATATATCCAACATATGCTTGGTGGAAGTATGAAAATGCGAGCAGGTGCTAAAGCTTATCGTTATCGACTACATAATCACCTTGGTATGATTAAACTAATGAATTGTATAAATGGTCATATTCGACATTCAGCACGACTACTTCAACTACATCGTGTCTGTCAAGTACTGGAAATCCCCGTAATTCTACCTATTCCACTAGATGCTCAATCAAATTGGTTTGCAGGATTCTTTGATGCTGATGGTACTCTTACTATAGCTATGAAGCATGGACTACCTCAACTAAGTATTCGAGTAACTAATAAACTTCTACAAGATGTAGAGTCTTATAAGGTAGTCTTTGGAGGAAGTCTCTACTTTGATAGTAGTCAAAATGGTTACTATCAATGGTCTATACAAAGTAGAAAAGATGTTATCATGATGCTAGATTACTTGAAATCAAATACTTTCCGAAGTCATAAATCACGACGATTCTTCCTTATTGAGGAATATTACAGTCTTTACGATCTCAAAGCATTTAAACCTGACAGTATTCACCATAAAGCATGGCTAGCTTTCCTAGACAAATGGAATAAGTTGATGATATAGTCCACCTTTCTTCTATTCATCCGCTTATATTAGTAGAAGAGAGAAGCACCCTGAAGTTTACATCCTAATTCTGCCTGGATCCGGTATCATAAGTCATATCGTTTCCACTTTTTCAAGAAAACCTGTTTTCGGCTATCTAGGCATGGTTTATGCCATGATCAGTATAGGCGCCCTTGGATTTCTTGTTTGGGCTCATCATATGTTTACTGTGGGCTTAGACGTTGATACCCGTGCCTACTTCACCGCAGCTACCATGATTATAGCTGTCCCCACTGGAATCAAAATCTTTAGTTGGATCGCTACCATGTGGGGCGGTTCGATACAATACAAAACACCCATGTTATTTGCTTTAGGGTTCATCTTTTTGTTCACCATAGGAGGACTCACAGGAATAGTTCTGGCAAATGCGGGGCTAGACATTGCTCTACATGATACTTATTATGTGGTTGCACATTTCCATTATGTACTTTCTATGGGAGCCGTTTTTGCTTTATTTGCAGGATTTCACTATTGGGCAGGTAAAATCTTTGGGCGGACATACCCGGAAACTTTAGGGCAAATCCATTTTTGGATCACCTTTGTCGGGGTGAATCTGACCTTCTTTCCTATGCATTTCTTAGGGCTTTCGGGTATGCCACGTCGCATTCCAGATTATCCAGATGCTTACGCTGGATGGAATGCCATTAGCAGTTTTGGATCTTATATATCCGTAGTTGGGATTTGTCGTTTCTTCGTGGTCGTAACAATCACTTCAAGCAGTGGAAAGAACAAAAGATGTGCTCCAAGTCCTTGGGCTGTTGAACAGAATCCAACCACACCAGAATGGATGGTACAAAGTCCTCCAGCTTTTCATACTTTTGGAGAACTTCCAGCTATCAAAGAGACGAAAAGCTATGTGAAGTAAAAGAAGAAAGGGCCGCCGACTGCTACTAAGAACCTAACAGAACTTTTAAGATAATGTTGATAGAAGTAGAGAAAGACCAGTCCGGGGGACAAATCAATAGGAAATGTTACTTCTATTATGCCATTGGATGTGATCGGAAGAGTAATACAAGCAGGTATTACACCAAGAATTGACAAGCAAGCGCAGACTGGACCTTATGAAGATTGACTACTTATGATATTTCTTAAATAAGATAAGAAGAAGATTATGACAGTGTGATTGCGCGATCACTGAAGGTCCTCTACAAGCAGCGAGGCTGATTGCACACTACACCCTTTCCTTAGCTCTAGTAGGGACTGTAACACAATGAGCGGTAGGGCCAGAGACAACATTCCTTGGAACTATATGGATAGCAACTCCCACCGGATGGAGATATCTTCACTTTTATTTCAAGCCTATGTCTTTCGCTTGCCTAAGGTTAAGGTAAGAAAAAGAGACAGCTACTGGACACTACGGGGACTGTAAGCGATCTAACAGAACTGGCTTGTTTAACGGAACTCAGACTATAGATATCAAATGACCTAGGGGACTGGACCTCTAGATGTAGCACTGGATGTCAGAAAAAAGTCGACTGCCAGGACTTAGCACTCCAACTAATGGCCTTAAGACTGTTGCAATTGGTACAACTGCTGCATCCGGGATCTTTCTAATTGATAGATCAGAGGGTGTTGGCTATGCCTCTTTGGCTAATGCCAAAGATGAGTCTTTAGAATAATGGACTGGAGGAGCAACTGCTAATTAAAGGCCTCAGGTCTCAGGGGTCTTCGAGCCTGCCTGGAATGGTCCTATTTGTTTACGGGACTTTCTAGAGACAAGGCCTGCTAAGGGACACTCGAATGGGGATGGATACAGAAGCATCTGGTGGCGGGACAGGAGGTTCTATTTTCGCTTTCTACTTTCGCCGATGCCTAGGAATAGTATATCTTTTGCAACTGGTGTAACTGGGTGGGGGTGGGGGCCCGAGACGTAGAGTGGAAGCCAAGGCTTTCAATTCAATAGAGGAAAAACCAGGTCTTAGCCGTTCCACATTCTGCCTACAAGAAATCTTAAAATGAGGAAGTTTGAAAAGTCCAGTCTTACGACTTGAGAACCTGGTCGGAAAAAAAACTTCCTTTTCTCTCTTTCCCGCGGCAGCACACCTTCTTTATTTTATTCTGGAATTACCTTTCACTTATGTGCTGATTCACTTTCTATGTAGCGCTAGGCCCACGGGCTTTCCTTTGTGTATGCAGCAGTTGAGGATTCTAGATTGGATATCTGTTATTGTGCTTGCCCAACTATGTATTCCTCCCCAAGGAAGGGGGCTGCTGAGCTGCCACCACTAGCTTTAGCTTGGTTATAACTCCGCTTCCCTATTTATGATAATACTAAAGGAAAAAAAGGCTTACTTACTTGGCGGGTGAAGGGGCATTTCCGGTCGCTAGAACCCTTCTTGCAGGTAGGTAGGTAGACGGGTCTCCAGTTTATTACTTTTGTTTACTCTTCGATAGCAGAGTCCAGTCTGGTCTTCTCTTCCCTTTTTAAGGGTAATTTCGCCAATACTTGGGAGGGGTGGATATTGCATCGGTAGTAGGGGGAGCCCTTTTTAGGCTATAACCTCTCCTCTTGGAGGTGTGAGGTGTGCTGCGTACGCATGCCTATAATCTATAGAAAGAGAATAGGGGCGCGGTCAATAAATAGCATCAGCGGGTTTAGCATTAACATAAATTGGCTATTGGCTATAGATAAGAAGCCAGTGGGCAAGGCTTTCTCGATAGCGACTAGGGCGCGGGTGTGTTCTAGCTCAGTTGAGAGAAAGTAGGCATCTGAAGGTACCGTTTCACACTTTCTTACTTATGATATTTCATCAGCAGTCTGGCCTACACCAGGAGGATCAGTCCCATAGAAAGGGGGGGACTCACTTGCAAATGAGTACCATTTTGCAGCTCTTTTCTTAAGCTATTTCGAGAGCGGATCCTCTGAGGAGCATCTTCCGATCTACCTTCTTCTATGGATCTTTGGCCTTTTGGGCACACTGGTCCTTTACTTCTTTCTGTACTTCCCGTATACCACCCGCTAGCGGGTGGTACCTTAGCGCTTTTTCAGTACAGTAGGGGCGCCCCTTAGTAGAGCATGGTATGGTTTAGAAGAAAGAGGCTTTATAGCCATACGTATACAACTGATTAAAGAAAGAATCTCTTGAGGTCGATAGGGCGAATGAATCGATACTCGTACGTAGGGGCTTCGCTTCCCCCTTTTTCATTCACAGGCTAATCCCATTTTGGGGCTATAGCCCATAGCGCAGTGGCCTTTCCTATACCTCCAGAGGGGTTCTTTGGTTGGTAAAGAGTCTTTTTTACCTTTACTGCCTACGGCTGAAGAGAGGGCTCCTTCCTTTTTTGCAAGGAAGGGGGTTCCAGATGCAATGGTTTGGTTGATAAGCCAGCCCACTTTGTTGATAGCTCCTTTACTATAAGGTATCTAAGGTAGTAAGCGGTTAATAAAAGGGATGCCTCTTTCGCCGTATCTGCTGAAGAAAGATCATAGGGGGGTGAGTACACCTCTTCGACTAATGGCCGAGACAAGTCTTTAGAGGACTGTACTAGAGGAATCCACTTTTAGAGCGACTCTTGTAACGACGGATCCCTCTTTCGGCACAGGTTTGAGTGGAATTGTCGGATCGTGCCACGCATCTTTCGATGAGGAAGCGAGAAATGGATCATCATCAACCCCTGACTTTTGGGAAGTCTTTCCACGCTGGTACGAAGTGGGCCTCTTATGAAGCAATCTACCCAGTTGACGACTAACTTCATTGGATTTACCAGTTTGATATAGAGAAATGGGCACGAGATGTCTTAGTGGGACCCCCTCAACATGACCGTCAGTCTCGTGAGAAGATAGGAAGACAAATGTCATAAGAAAGAGATATTAAACCCCGGGTGGAACAAACTCAGTCTTCCAGGCTAGGCACCTCCGAAGTGACTTCTGATCACAAAGTTGCATACATCAGGACGGAAAGCGCGTACTTGGCCCGTCCAACCCCAACCCCTAGATAGACACTCCGTTTAGCTGATGAATTGAGTAGGTGCGACCCTCGTAGAGTACCATTTCTTTATGGAAGAATGGAAGATCCTGTAGATCCGGTACCAAAAGAATCGTTACGACGTTATGAGCGGGCCTATATCAGGTTGGCACAGACTCTTTCGTATCATGGAACCCCCGCCTCCTAGATCCCATCGATCAGTGAAAAGTAACTCCTCGGCAGAGGAAGGTTCAATCTTTTTTGTTATAATAACAGCAGCCTCATCATTATCATTCGCCGGGCCGCACTGGGCAAACTTCCTCATAGAAAAAGGAGGGCGAAGCCCCTAAGCGAGTTGTGAAAGGCCCCTTCCATCCTTATTACTATTACTTTGGAATAGATCAGCCCACCGGGATCAAAAAGATGTACTTGGCTTATCTACTTAACTTTTCGTTCCCTTTTTCCTGTTGGCCGACGGCAGTTGCTCTTAGGTTGAGCGAATATCATAGTGATAGTATCGTGATTCCCTTTCTCCCCTATCTACTAGGGGGAATACTTTTTTAATAAAGTCAAAGGAAAGGCCCCTCTCAGAATGAGAAAGTAGAAGGTAAAGAGTACCTGACGTGGTAATACATATACAGGGCCCTGTCCTTAATAATAGTAGGTCTCATCCCTTCACGAAATAGCGTAATATAATAAGGCAGCACCTCGTGGCTCATGTTCGCAAGTCAAGTAAAGGCTTTGATTGATAGAGAATATAGGTTATCTGGCCTAACAGCCAAGGCAGCTTCGGCTTCGGGATAAATAGTTTTTAGTTCTGCTATTATCTATCCCATTTTTTTTTTAATGACATATAGCTAGTTCCATTAGATGGGTTCTTTTTTGTTGGAGGGGAAAGTCCTCCAATGGGTAGCGAAGCGAGTTCTCGCCTATGATGGCGAATAACTCTTCTTTTGGAAGACGGGTGACTGTCCGTCGGAGTTCTCCTGCCTCCATAGGGATGGTCACACTTTGATTATCTAATTCTTAGATTTCCACTTCGAAAGTTTCATTCTACTTTTTAGCTGTATTCTTGCGTTTAAGCCATTGCATTGGGTTTTCTGCATGTTGAACTTGAAGTTTATTATTCCTAATCTTCTTATTTTTTCTTTTCTCGATAAGAAGATTAGGAATGAATGAACGAGCTTAGTCCCCAGAAGCAAAGGACTTCTCCTGAAATTTCTGAGCGCGAGATAAGGTACGAAGGAAATGTCCATCTCAGAAGGGAAATCATTGAGCTGCCAAAGCTCTTTTTTAAATTGAAAGTAGGATACGGGTAAGAACTACGTTCTATTCTTATAGATCCCCTAAGGCCCTTAAACGAACATCTTTTGACTAGCCTAATAGGGGTTCGCCTCATTCGACCTTCGACCTGTCGCTACCCTATTCACTTTCTCACTAGTGCTTCCCGGCGCCCTTCTCTTTAGCCCTTTCACTTGGACTCCTTCGATGGCATTGAAGAACTCAATCATTCATCGCAGGAACTGGTCATATCAAGCATCAAGATCCCAAAGCCTTCCCTGGTCGAGTAAGCCCTAAAGTCAGTATAATATATGTTATTCTCCATGGAAAGCCAGCCCGTGAATAAGCTGTCTAATTCGAAACACTGGAACACGGGAATACGGTCAACCTGTCGGTGGCTGATGGGTGGGTAATCGGTAAGTCTTTGAAAAACCCAACCAATCAAACCAGCGACTGAGTGCCCGGCAAAGGCTGAAGATAGTAAATACCAGCAAAGGAGCCACTTTCTGACTAAACAACAGTGATTACAGTGAGATCGGACACCCTATGTGCATTAGATTAGTAAGTAGGGAAAGGGTCATTGAGAATGGGCTGAAGACGGGTGAATGATGTGAAAAAAAGGCCAATTCGGGCCTGTTGGCACTACCTTAACGTTCGCCTATCAGACCTCGCAAAGTCTCGATATAAGGCTTCATTCTGGTCATAGAATGGATTTATAGGTTATGAGACAAACAGTAGCTTAAAGGCTCCTAGTCAAGAAGTATCCTAGTAGTTGCTGGTAGAGTAGTACTAGTGGTTCTTGAGGTCTTTAATTCTTTTCAAGCCCGGAGCTTGCTTTCAGGCTGGTTTAGGGCTTTTATGGGGCATCAAGGAGACTGACTAGGGCTTACTGACAGGATACTCTAGTTGCTGTACTGGCTTACCACTGCTTCTGCTCCGCGGATTGCTACTACTCAAACAAGGGCCTATGAACACTGCTACTGCCACTGCGCCGAACAATGCTACTCCTCAGCTGACTGTGTCAAAAAGAGAGTGTGGAATGAGAAGGCTGAGCGCTAAACCTTGAGAGAGACATTCGGTCTCGTGGACTAATGATTACCCTGCTTTTCCTGATGCAAGATGCGCTGCTGACGCGAGATGGACTGCTGCTATGAGATAAACTTTTCCTAGAATACCATCTCCAGAAGTCAATGAGAAAAGAATGGTATTCTCCAGTGCTCCCAAGTCTGCAATGGAAGAAAGAAAGGGTCCTTCGAAGCGTGACAAAGAAATGCTGTAAATGAGATGACCTAGAATGGTGGAAAAGCTGTGTGAGTGTTGTTGTGTAGCCCAATGACTCGGAAAATTCTCTCCTCTCTTCCCTTGCCGGCGTACACCCCAAAAGGGTTAATATAATAATAGAAATAGAAAGCTGCTGGCTTTATCTTTAGAAAAGGGCCCTTTTTCTCCCAAAACTTCCTCAAAGAAGAGGTTCCCCCTTTATGGCATTAGCAACTTCACCGCCCTTTGGAAACTCTTACAAATATGTAAAGGAGTCAAGGGCTGGTGGTAATCCAGGAGGCTTGTTTGACTAAAGAAAAAGCGCCGAAATGGAACGCATCGCGTACAATCACTCGTGAGGGGTCTTTGAACATGCCTTAAATGGCGCTATCACCGGCTTTCATTTATGCCGAAAGCTTTGTCTCGTCTCGGGACCGGACTCCGGAAGTTTGATCAAGTATCTGTATCATTATTCGACGCCCGTATTCTTGCATGGCTTAAATATGAAACAAGTATGCGAACGTTCGGACTCGAGAATACGCCTATAAATGGAACTTCCAATGTTTAGTGAAAAGGTAGGAACCTTACAACTAGGTAGTCAGGAGTGGAATACGTGGAAGAAAGAACGAACTAGGCGGTATCCCACCAGATCTCTTATACTCTTAAGATAGAAGAGACGAAAGCCTTAACAAGGAAGGGTAAGCAGTTCATCGGGCGTATACCACTAAATCGTTCCCGGATATCCTATGCTTATTGAAGGCACTTAGTCTTCGCTATAGTGAGATCTTCTACACTCAAGGGAGTCCCCCCTGTAATTAGAATTAGAAAGGAGCACATCCCCAGAAGGAAGAGATACGCAGTGGAATCACCGACGACAGGCCGCTAGGCCCCTGGCGAGTAGTCGAATTTAGAGTTCTTTGCCCGGATTTACTTTTTAGCTAGGGATAGCGCCTGCCGCCCTTTGGCATTTGGGGGTTGCTTCCCGCCAATCAATAATGAGTGTACGGTTTCACTAGTCTACTACACTTTTGAGTGAGAGACTCTTTCACTTTAGGGAGATCTACTTCTCAAGGAAGAAGGACTAGACTAGTTCATAGAGCTTTCGTTGAGCTATGAAAGAATACAGAGAAGGAAGGTTTTCAATGAGCTATTTCGTTGACCTCAATGTGGTACGAGTTTCGGTCCGATTCTCTTCTCTTCCTTGTTAAGGTTAAGGTCTGATTCTATCATTTTTGTAAATTACTTCTATAGGATAAGACCCACAGGATGATGGAGATCGTCTTCAATAATAGAGTGTGCGAAATCCGAGTGATTTGGCTCCCCAGTGTGATCAGTTGATCTGTCTTGTTAAGGATTGGATTGGTTCATTCTTATCTACTCTATGGTTACGCTCCGCAGTCCCGGTCTAGCCTTTTCGATAAGAAGAGTATAAGAGCGGCGCCCCAACCAATGGGGTTGTTGGCCTTTGTCAACCATTAGAAGGGGGCAGAAGTAGCTCCTCCAATCCTATCATCTATTGCTGATTGATCCGCTCTGGCAACATTATACCACTGCTCGGCCTGTCTCAGGCTCTTGGCTTGACTCCTTTCCAACAGCTAGTCCGTCTTTCGCCTCCACCACTTTCGCTGGATAGAGGAGTCTCGCTTATCGTAGTATGCTCGCTCATCCCGAACTTCCGTTTCATTACGTGTAGTCAGGAAGCAAGCAACCTGCAGCTATGAGTGAAATGTATGGCCATTGACCATGCTTATTATCTCGCCCGAACAATTGCTTTCTTTCCTTTTTGTGAATGGTAGCACACGAGGATTTTTTCTCCAAGGTCCCGTGGAGCGTGCTGAGAGCCCTTTTTTATTTGATAGGGGGGATAGATCTTAGTACTCCTCCGCTGGTATCTAGCTGAGTAGGCTTCTTAGCTTTCCCTGGTCAACAGAGATTTGGAGATGGAGAAAGACATTCTTTTTCTTCTCATATGAGATTTCTGGATTCAACAGTAGCGTGTGTTTACTCGGCAGTAGCATGTGGTCCGGGGAGCGTCTGCATGGTCCAACCAAGCCAAGGTTGAGTGAAGGAATACAATAATTTAGCCAAGGGTTAGAAGGACAACTAATTGAGTCTTGCTTGGGTCTCCGGTGGCTGGTATCAGTCACCAGGCACATAGGTAAAGGTTGAAAACCGTTAGCAAGGCTACGAACCTTCTCGAAGGCTTACAGAAGAGTGCTTGCTTCCCAGATCAGATCAAATCTATAGTATAGAACCACGCACAGAAAGAGCCACTAGAGAATAGGGTGTGGGGAATGCGCTCTTTGAAAGAATAGGCTCTGGGACTCCCTCAAAGGGAATGATGGGACAAAGAGACTACCAGACCAGGATAAAGGCGAGAGAGATATTGAATTAAGAGAGATGTAAGGCAAGGAAGGAACTGAAAATAGCGTATAAGAGAGAGTCAAATCTTTCCTTTCAAAACCGGTTTGGGGCACTGAACACGAACAGAAAGTTAAAAAGACTACCGGCAATCCACTCTTTCTTGTACCTGGCACTAGTAAAATCAAATTTTATTTCGGTTCATGGCATGTCACAACGACTCTATCGGCTTTTAGTCATTCCTGGCCTGTTGTTTGAGTTGACCGAAGGCGGCGGGTGGAGGGAGCTTCACTTACCGAGAGGGATGAATTCTAGTAGTCGCCAGGGGAGGATCCAATCCGCTACACCCACCGTCCTCCTCACGAGTCTGATAGCAGCCCTTTTTGCTTACCTGTGCGAGTCACTTTCCTCATGTGCTTGTCGGATCGGATAAAACATTGCATTAGTAGATGCACCCCGTGTGATCGGCCATTCAGTGCAATAAGAGGGGCCCATAGCACTGAATCTTTAAATAAGATTGACTTCGGTTCTGTACGGGATAAGGAGCGAAAAGCGCAGCATGGCAATCGGAGACAGGTAAAGTTAAGTAAGAAATTACATAGATAGATTCGTGAGTAGTGTAATCATAGAAAGAAGATAAGGTGACAGGATTGTCTACTCTTCATGGGTACCGGAGATCGTCTCCTCGGCTGTTAGGTTCAGTGTTCATCGTCACTTTTTTTCAAACTCCTTGATTGGTTATTCTATTTCCTGCTTTTTGAAGAAAGGACCTTGTTAACCGGAAAGTGACAAAGCAGTTGAACACGACTCCCTTTTTGCATCTCCGCGACATGATCTATGATCTTTTTCTTGTTCCTACCCTGACCTTACCACTGGAAATATCTTATTTTTGGCCTCTTGACAGATTGACCCTAAAACCTTACCTCGAAAGGGATACGAATCAAGAAGTGGGTATCACAGTGAAGCCTATTGTATTTGTTTTATCTACTATAAGATAATAGGGATATGCTTGAATCAATACGGTTATGCGATCAACAAGGGTTTGTGAACCTACCTGGGGATATTGACCTCCTCTCTGTCAAGCCTAAGCAATAAAGAAAGAGAAAACCCTCCCTTATACAACATCTACACCGGGCTCTCCTGTTAACTATGACTGGACTGCATTTAAAACATAGAATGAATTAGGTTGCAAAGTGGCTGGAGCAGCCTTCGCGGTGACTAAGCTATGACGAGAGTGGTAAGTACGTTACTGCGGGAATGAAATCGGAAGATCAAGAGAGTCCTGTTTGATCAGATTGAATCAGAGCGCTGGCCAGGAATGCTTCAGCCAGACCAGAACGACCGCGGGTACATCATCTGCCGCCCAAACGAGTACCTATGCAGCTTCACCTAATGTCATAAGTGAGGACGGATGGAATCGATAGACAAAGCCCTTCGACTCCCTTTCCTTTCTTGGTTGGACCAAGGCGATTGAAGAGCAAGTCTTTCTTCTTTTTTCTTTTTAGAGGAAGAAGCGGAACTACAAGAAAGCTTTCCTTATCTTTTCTTTATGGATAACCAATTCATTTTCAAATATAGTTGGGAGATTTTACCCAAGAAATGGGTTCAAAAAATAGAAAGATCGGAACATGGGAATAGCTCTGATACCAATACGGACTACCCATTTCCATTGTTGTGCTTTCTTAAATTG